CGCCTACGTGGACTAAGATGTCCTTTCCTACTTGAACCAACTCTTGGTCTTATTATAATAGGTTTTGCCATATTTTGTCATCTCATACATGGGAGTCAGAGATATATGGATATATCCATTTCATGTTAAAACAGATCATTTGGACATTATTGAGTCCTTTAGAGAGCCTCTATTGTCGATTTTTAGTTTAGATTCGAAGGATTATCCTTGTCTCTGTTTATGTCTCGGGTTGGAACAAATTACTATAATTCGTCCCCGCCTACGGATCAGTCGACATCGTTGACAAATTTTACGAACGGAGGCCCTTATTTTCATATTTGTAATTCCTTAATTGACTCCTTGGAAGAAAATAAGTCTCTTGCAATTTTGAGATGCGAGTCCCCACAAAAGTAGTGTGAGTGTTGAAAAGATCACCTAGTTATTCTTTGTTGTTGAGTCTATAAATGATACGCCCCTTGGTTGAATCATAACGACTTACTTCGATTTTGACTCTATCTCCTGGTAGTATTCGTATAAAACTACATCGGATCTTTCCTGAAATATACCCTAGAATCAGATCTTCATTATCTAAACGAACCCGGAACATGCCGTTGGGCAGTGATTCCGTAATTAAACCTTCATAAATCAATTTTTGTTCTTTCATTCCAGGTAATCCCTTTGAAGTATCAACTCATGGAGGAGGAGTGATATTTGTCTGCTTTTTTTTTTGTCACAAATAGGAATAGGAAGTTACCGACTAAATTCGGATACCAAAAAGATTACCATATATATAACAAAATTTCTCCCCCGATTCTTTCTAGTCGAGCCTCTCGATCTGTCATTATACCTCGAGAAGTAGAAAGAATTACAAGCCCCATGCCTCCTAAAATCTTAGGGATTTGTTGATAGTTAGAATAGATTCGTACACCGGGTCGGCTGATACGTTTTAAAATAGTTCTATATGGCCTTTTTCTATGCCTTCTTCTATATGGTAGGGTTAAAACTAAGAAATTAGTGTTCCTTTCTCGGTGTTTCCTCACGTTTTCGATAAAGCCTTCTCGTAGAAGTATTTTCACAATGTTTTCGATGATATTAGTAGATGCTATTCGAACCAGTTCTTTGTTATCCATCTCCGCGTTTCGTATAGAAGTTATTATGTCGGCAATAGTGTCCCTACCCATGATGACCTATAATTATTGGTACCTCTGAGTTTTTTTATTATCAACATGCTCTTTTTTTTTTTTTCTTTATCAATTATATTATTTTTCTTTATCAATTATATTATTAAGGGATATACGTGAGACACAATCTACTATCTATTCTATTTCAGATACACTAAAGATATCGTGGTCTCGTCTATGAGTTTTTATAATACCTCAGGGGCTAATGAGACTATTTTAGTAAAATTCAATTGTCTCAATTCCCAAGCGATCGCACCAAAGACTCGAGTTCCTTTTGGATTGCCTTTTTGATCAATGACAACTGCAGCATTGTCATCATATTGTATTATCATGCCATTGTCCCGTTTGAGTTCTTTACATGTACGTACAACTACAGCTCTGATCACTTCTGATCTTTCTAGAGGCATATGAGGCACTGCTTCTTTGATTACAGCAACAATAATGTCACCAATACGAGCATATGGACGATTACTAGCTCCTATGATTCGAATACACATCAATTTTCGAGCTCCGCTGTTGTCTGCTACATTTAAATGGGTTTGAGATTGAATCATAGCTTTTTTTGATCTTTTCTTTCAATCCATAGAAAGGGCAAAGGAAAAAAGAAATATTGTTTGGCCAGAAAAAAACCAATTGCCCGTTGGTTTTTCATCAGAAAGACCCCTTTCCTTTGGTTGCACATCCCTATTCGACAATAAAGAATTGAGTTCGTATAGGCATTTTGGACGCAGCTATTGAAATAGCTTCTCTGGCTACTTTTTCTGAAACCCCAACCATTTCATAAAGTATTCGACCCGGTTTCACGACGGATACCCAATATTCGGGAGATCCTTTCCCCGAACCCATACGCGTTTCCGTTGGTCTTCTTGTAACAGGTTTGTCTGGAAATGCGCGTACCCATACTTTTCCACCACGACGCGCATACCGTGTCATTGCTCGTCGTCCGGCTTCTATTTGTCGAGAGGTGATCCAAGCCGGTTCAAGTGCCTGAAGAGCGTATCGACCGAAACAAATCCGATTGCCTCGATAAGAAACGCCCCGCATTCTTCCTCTATGTTGTTTACGGAATCTGGTTCTTTTGGGGTTATAGTTGATGGTTGTTTCACAATTCCATCTCTACTGCAGAACCGGACATGAGAATTTCTTCTCATCCAGCTCCTCGCGAATGAAACGATTCAATAATATTAGAGATAGGTATTCAATGAATAATACACTGAATCATAGGATTCTTTTTTTTTTTTTTAGATCTAAGATTGGATAGATTGTATACACGAATAGACGTCTAGATATTTCTAGACATCTAGAATCTAATTTCATTTAGAATTTCTTTTTGATATGATAACCAATCTTGATTTGGACTTGTATTGAATATCCTAAAACGTCGTAAGGCTTTCGCGGGCGAATATTGACTCTTTCAAGATCTGGTTTATCCGAAGGGTCAGTCCATGACCTAGCAGAATAACTGAATTGGTTTCCGGTGCGTTTCGCCATCCCACCCAATGAATTATTAGAATTCGTTTTCAATAGAATCTTCCGCAGTCACAGGTTCCGTCGTTCCCATCACTTCTTGATGAATGGCTAGGTCCGAACTCGGTAATGGAGCTCTTAATTGAATTTGTTGTTCCTGAGTCAATTTCCTCAGCCTTTATTGACTTGGTGCTCTTTTTTTGTTTTAGGTTCTTCCTACGTATTGATTGATGCTTTATTACACTGCCGTTTCTGAGATGATTCATAGACCATACATATTGGAATCATATATCATGGATATTATAGTTCTCTCTTTCTATCACCCGTCCATTTACCCAATCCTTTTCTTTCACAATCCATAATCAGATTGATTTTTTCTTTTATGTAAAAAGATTTCAGTTGCTACAACGATATGATCAATCGATCATACAGTGACTGGTATCTTGGATCGAGATAATACGAAGCAATGAGCTGGTTATTAGTTCTATAGTTATTAGTTCTATCGTTATGAGTTCTATAGTTAGTAGCTCATACTCTTATTCTGGTATGGGCCGCCCCCCTTTTTTTGAACCCTAACTGAAACCTAAATGAAATAAAAAACCGACGAGTCACACACTAAGCATAGCAATTATACCAAAGGGTCAATCCAATTTTTATTCAATCCTATAGAATAAAAAGAAAAAAGAATTGCTCATTTTGTGTGCCATCGCTGGATAGACTGGAAATCAAAAGAAAAGATCCTTATTCCTCGCCCGCAAATATCCAAATTTTGATGCCTAATACCCCATAAACCATTCGAACTGTATATGAACAATAATCAATTTTAGCTTGAATGGTTTGTAGCGGAACCCTACCTTCTCTGATCCATTCAACACGTGCAATTTCTTTTCCGTCGATACGGCCTGCAATTTGTACTTGAATTCCTTTTGTATTCCCTTCCTTAATGGGTAATTCAATCGCGGTTTTCATTGCCTTTCGAAATGCAACTTTTTCTTTTAATTGTTTGGCTATGTATTCGGCAAGAATAGTAGGCTGTCCATAAGGCTTTGTAATTATTGTGATAGCAATGTTGAGTTTATGGTTCACAGAATGAAACTCTTTTGCTACATTAGTCTGTAATTCTTTGATTCTTTGTGGTTTCCCCTCTTTTAATAATTTTGGCAAGTCTGGGAAGCTCGTATAGATTACGACCTTTATCACATCGATACTTTTTTGAATCTCTATACGTGAAATGATTGCCTCATCCGAAGGTTTTTTTTTTCCTTTTACATTGTTCTTAACACAATCACGTACATAATTCTTGATACAATCACGTATTTTTTGGTCTTCCTGAAGACCTTTGGAGTAATTTTTTGGTTTTGCAAACCAAAGGGAATGATGTCTTTGGGTTGTACCAAGTCTCAAACCAAGTGGATTTATTTTTTGTCCCATACACCCTCACTCTCCCGATTAGCCCATTTCAATTTCAGTCTGTCCCGATCTATCATATAGAAATACCCCTCTCTTATATCTGTATATTTAGTATATATCTCTATCCATCTTTTTTTATCCATATTTAATCTTTCGATATAGCTTTAAATATATATTCATTGTCCTCTTTCTTTTTCCATATTTGCTCTTTCGGTATCTCTGTCAATACAATAGTTATATGACAGGTGGTTCTTTTTATCGGATAACTATGTCCTCGAGCTCGAGGTTTTAACTTTTTCCTGATAGTACCTCTGTTGACTTCGGCTTTACTAATGATTAAATCTGTTGTCTTTAAACGCATATTGTGCCTAGCATTGGCTGCTGCAGAAGAAACCAATTTTAAAATAGGTACACATGCTCGATAAGGCATGAGTTTTAATATCATAAGTGTGTCTGTATAGGAACGTCCACGAATCTGATCAATGACTCTTCGCGCTTTGTGAGCAGACAGACGGATATGTTGACCTAAAGTGTATATTTCTACACCTTGGTCCTTTTTTATCATAAGGTTCACCTCCCACCAATGAACAACGAGCACCTAACATTCACTTTATTAATTCAGATTAACGACGAGATTTATTATCGTTTCTCGTATGTTCCCGAAAATTAAGAGTAGATGCAAATTCTCCCAATTTTTGGCCTACCATACGCTCTGTTATATAAACAGGCAAATGCTCCTTTCCATTATGAATGGCGATTGTATGTCCGATCATTGTGGGTATAATGGTAGATGCTCGGGACCAAGTTATTATTATTTCTTTTTCCCCCTTCATGTTGAGTTTTTCAATTTTTCCTAATAAATGATTAGCAACAAAAGGATTTTTTTTTTTTGAACGTGGCACAGCTAATTACTCCTATCTTTTTTCTTTTGTAAAGCCGAAGAAACATATGCGATGTTCAAGA